AAGTACATTCTTCATCGAATTAAATTAGATCGACGATCTAGCACTGATGGAATTTCTATTCTGTTTACTGAATCACATGAAATTTTACTCAACTCCATATTTGGAATGAAATGTATGAACTACGTATGAACGGAGGAATAAAGAGAATTTTCTACTTAAATTGGAAGTTGCAACAGGTCCAAATGGAAAGGAATTGATAAAACAAGCCTACAAACAGAATTCTGTCACTTAGATTTATTAAGCCATAGGGTTTTGTATAGAATAACAAAACAAGAAAAAAATAATTCAAATTATACCATTATTATTATATTACATATATTATTATATTACATATCACATAATATTACCATAATATTACATATTCGAATTTGAGAAAAATAAAAGGATTCGGTATTTGGGAGATAAAGACAAAGACAAAAAAACCAGATAGAATCCATTTTTTAGCACTTAACTGCCTTTATGTTAGGGATTTCGTTGTTCAGATTCGCAGAGAGGAGAGATATTTGTACTTTACTGATTTTTGAGTCGAATACGATTTGAAGTGTATAAGAAGGGTTGCATTTATTAAACACGTATGCAGATCGCTAGAATATCCGACTTCTCTTTTATTGCCGGTTCTAGTCGGGACATCCCCGGCCGTGCTCTATCAAAAGAGAATTTCTAGTCAATGCAAAAGTGAAGTAGGATAATTTTATGATAATTCCCTATCGACAACATATCTAAATAATAGATATCTGTGTAACAATTTATGTTCTGGGGTTTACATATACTCATTTGTTTTGTTATAATTGCAATTGAAAAGGATTTTTTGATTGAAAAAATCAATACTGATTAGTTCTGTCTCAATTTGTATTTTCTTATGTCATTAGGAAAACACAATCATTAGGAAAACACAATTTGAGATTCAAATCCCAGAATACTTCATGAATTCGAAGTAAGCAGTCAATAGTTAATGGTTCAAATTTGTCGGCTGAAAATACCCATTTGATTTCTCAATAGAAAAGTGAGAGAATGTTTTTAGCATTGTGTAGTTTCAGATACTATACAATCAATCGAAGGGATCGATCAAATCCAATCAAAAAGGGGTGTTTCTTTTAGGACAAGGATTAAGGAAAACAGGAGTCAAAATGCAAGTACAATAAAAATTCAGTAATCCGGGAAAATTTTCATCTATTTTGTATCATTTTGGCGGCATGGCCGAGTGGTAAGGCGGGGGACTGCAAATCCTTTTTCCCCAGTTCGAATCCGGGTGTCGCCTGATCAACAAAAAATTCGAAATCTCTTCTGTTTTGCTGATACAACTCGCAGAATTCTTCCCCGGTAGAAGCCGAGCCGAGGAAACCGACTGTTGATACTTTGTTTGATTCTAAGCATGTGGTCTGAAGGTTTTCTAAAAGAAAAGATTGTGAATCCTCGTTCGCATCTAGGATTCAAGGAAATATTCTAATCTACTGGTAGAGGGGCTATCAAGACTTCGCGATCCCCTTCTATTACTAAGGGAGTGTCTAATGACTGGATCTTGAATCAAATTGTAGAGCCTGACCTGATAGGAAATTCAATTCAAAGTTTTGGAAGGGGGCGGAAGTTGCTTTATATACGACGGACTCGTGCGAATCTCTGAGTGCTCAGGTATCCATATTAGATTGGATGGATAATTTTCTTTTATAGAAAAAGGGTCAAAAAGAAAAAATTGATTTTCGGCAACCCCTAGTTAAGCCCCCTCTTTCAGAGCGATAATCGGGAAAGGGGGTACGGATTAGATCAAATGGGGAAATAGAGGTCTGTAATAGATAATGATTTCTCTTTTTTAGTGATTTCTCCCCTTCTGTTTTTACTTACGAAGGTCACCAAAACAAAAAAAAGAATAGGGCTTATTATTCTTATTCCTACATGTTCCCATTCCCTTAGGATGTTACTACGTATTTTGCTTGTGTTTAATCTTTCCCGATCATAATCGATTTATTGGATTGGTTTCTCAATTCAATAGTGTTAGGTCAGAATCCCTTTTTGACTCTGCGCCATTGATTCCACTATTATTAGTGAAGAATAATGGAATAATTCCTTCATATTTATAGAGATCATATTTATAGAGATAGGGGACATAATTCACATGGATATAATAAGTCTCGCTTGGGCTGCTTTAATGGTAGTCTTTACATTTTCCCTTTCACTCGTAGTGTGGGGAAGAAGTGGGCTCTAGAAGTACTACTAATTGAGTTGAGGAATCAAACCGTATCAATTGTTTTATAGATCGTTCTGCAAGGCGTTTTGAACTATTAAATAAAAAGAATCTGCATTTCGAATCCCATTGGACTCCAATGAAGTAATCTAGGATATGAATCATACTCTTTCAATCAAAGAGATATTTCAGCGATTCCCGTGTTTGTATTTCGAAAAGAAAGGGATTCAGATGATTGGAAATTGATTCCAATCTAAAATTCTTTCGAAATTGTCTATTTCAATCAATGGAATGGGCTCTTACTATATGGATACTGAGGAAGACCTGACCCTTTTTTTTGATTTCTTTCTCTCTTTACTCTTCAAAGAAGAAGTTGTTTTGTTAACTGTATACGCACCGCACTTTCTATGAGAAATGATAGAGAGATAGTGGTTGTCTAACGAAAGACTATCAATAATAAGATCTTGCCTTGGGCGAGTCACATATTGGACATTTACCGCCTGGTTTCTAATTTTAGAAAGGCGAGTTATGCTTTATCGACTTATTTCATATCCTGGTTCGAGCGTTAAATAAAAATCGGTGAGGTTTAGTCTTCCTTATTAGTAACAGGAAGGGAATTAGAATCCTAAGAGAAGAATTATTTCCGATTGATCGGAACAAATAGATGTAGCAAATTGGGTGTTATGTCAATTCCATCCAATATATGGAATTAATCCAATATATGGAATTAATATACACATATATGAAGAGAATATTGTAGATTGATCTATTGTAGATTGATCTATAGAAACTTAAGCCTTTATCTTTATTCTAGATTACAACTTTATAGACTAAGTTTATAGACTAAGAGATAGATAGTATGAAATAGATGAATCTTTCTTTCTACCATACTATCTATCTCTTAGAATACTGCCGATTATAGTCCGCTCATTTCATTTAAGTTAAGACGTGAAATTGGAATCCTTTCATTTGACTTCGTCAATTTTTGATAAGAACTCAGAAGGAAAGTTTCGTTCAAATGAATTTGAAAATTCAATTGAATTAATCATTTTGACTGACTGTTTTTACGTAAATGATAAGTAGAAAAGCGGTAGGAACTAGAATGAATAGTGCAGTAGCAATAAATGCAAGAATATTGACTTCCATAATCTCATCGGTTTTTACTTCGCAATAACTCGGGATTTAATCCCCTAGAGATGATAAATCTTTCGTCTGTAAATTCAATGAATGAATTATCTCTCCATGATCTTGAATCGGATCAATATCATGAATAACAATATCTGATCTATCAAATCAATTCGTCGTCGAGACTTGAATAGTATAACATAGGAAGTTCTTTTATCCATACCGAATCCAAATTTGGATTCCTGACCCAATCAATCCATAATTCCTTGATTTATCATCCGTCATCTGATGAAGAATCATCAGATTGCCCTTCCACTTCCATTAAGCACATAGTTACAAACCTAAACAAACAAGAAAGGCGAAATGAAAAAAAAAAAAAAGAGTTAAGTTCTAAACTCCTTTTTTACTGTGATTTTTTGGAAGATAAAGAGATAAACATGAGGCCGGTATAAAAGATCTAATATTCATTAAATTCACTATTTTAGGGTTTGGGATTTCTTCGATGGGCCCTTAAAATTAAAATGAAAACAAAATGGAAAAATAGGAAAGAAAAAAGAAATAAAGACTCCTTTTTGCTTTGGGAATGAAAGTATGCCCCCCGACACCCTTTACTAGTTAGTTCATAGATTTACTAGTTAGTTCATAGATTTACTAGTTAGTTCATAGATTTACTAGTTAGTTCATAGAAAGGGAAAAACGAATTAATGTATTTATTGGATATTGGATCTGTCGGGACTGGCGGGGCTCGAACCCGCAGCTTCCGCCTTGACAGGGCGGCGCTCTGACCAATTGAACTACAATCCCAGGGAAATAAGGGATCTAGCAGAAAATTTGATTCTTTTTTATCTTCGTCTGGGGTATTTCTGAAGGACAAGGGGGTTTATACCATCTCATGGTAGATTGGCTAATTTTTGGGCCGAGCTGGATTTGAACCAGCGTAGACATATTGCCAACGAATTTACAGTCCGTCCCCATTAACCGCTCGGGCATCGACCCAGGAAGAATCCATTTTAGGCTTATTGGTAATCCATGATCAATTTCTACCCTACCCCCAGGGGAATTCGAATCCCCGCTGCCTCCTTGAAAGAGAGATGTCCTAAACCACTAGACGATGGGGGCCGACTTGCCCAACCGCTCTCATACTATGATCATAGTATGATCAGTTTTTTGAAATTGTCAATATAATGGAATGGTTAAATCCGAGGGACCTTTCCGTTTTCAGAATTGTATATAATTTTTGGATTCGTCATTCATATTCATGAATCGTTCATTAGAATCGACATTCTCTATCATTCTCTATATAAATCCTCTATATAAATCTACTAAAATAAATCTAGTAAACGGGATCAAGAAGTTATCAAAAATTTTCTTTAAGACTTTAGTTCCAGGGTACAAGTAGAATCTCTTCATCACATGATTCGATGAAATATCTTGAAATTTCTTTTATGTCGAACAAGTGCATTTTGTTTTGATAGGGATCATCTCAATAAAAAGAAATTAAATTAGGACCGGTCTTGAAATAATTCATTTTACCCTAGACTTGCTAGGCGAATCCATTTGATTATTCAAAAATCAGCGACTAGCCGCTATGAGTCTACTGCATATACTTATGTATATAATATATGTGCATATAGAATATGTGCATATAGAGATTTGATTTCCATAGTCATTCGTTCGGGAATTAAATCAAATAAGC